CTTATCTAGCTAAAGAAAGGATTTTCTCTTTTTTCCATTCATCATTATTGTTTTTATTCTGACCTCGATACTTAGATCGAGATATTGGACATAGAATGCCAATCTTTACTATGCAAAAAAAGGAGTAATCAACTGTGATAGGGCAAAACAAAAGATTTGTAGCAAAGAAAAAGAAAAGATATGTAGCAAAGAAAAAGAAAAGATATGTAGCTAAGCATTTATCGGAAAAAACGGAAAAAATCAAAATGGGGCAGGAGAAAGAAATCATAAGAACTTGGTCTCGGGCATCTACTATTACACCCTCCATGGTTAGCTGGACAATCGCTATTCATAATGGAAAGGAACATATACCTGTTTATATAACAGAATCTATGATAGGTTACAAATTGGGAGAATTCGTGCCTACCCGTTTTGGGGGGATAGATGCAATAAATGATAACGATAATAAATCTGTAATGAAGAATCAAAAAAAATAGGGATCAAACATAAGGAGAAAGAATTTTATGAAAAATTTTAAAAAGCTAGCGGATAACCCTATGAAAAAGAACTCAAGTTCAAGTAAAGGAGTCCAAGTTTTAGCTCAACATATAGGTATTTCTGTTTCCAAAGCGCGAAGAGTAATTGATCAGATTCGCGGACGTTCCTATGAAGAAACAATTATGATACTAAGTTTCATGCCTTATCAAGCATCTTATCCCATTTTCAAATTAGTTTATTCTGCAGCAAAAAATGCTAATCATAATATGGGTTTAAACGAAGCTGATTTATTCATTAGTAAAGCCGAAGTCAATAGAAGTACTATTAGAAAAAAGGCAAGATTCCGTGCTCAAGGACATAGTTATCCAATAAAAAGAAGCACATGTCTTATAAAAGTCGTACTCAAGGAAAAACCGAAATCTTTATTAAATCAATCTAAAATTTAGATTCCTTTTCATTTAAAAAGATATGGATGAAAAAAAGAAAATAGAGAATTATGGGACAAAAAACAAATCCACTTTGTTTCAGACTTGGTACAACCCATAGTCATCATTCTGTTTGGTTTGAAGAACCAAAAAATTATTCTACGAGTATACAAGAAGATCAAAAAATACGAAATTTTTTCAAGAATTATGTACAATATAGAATCAAAAAAGGTTTACAAATTGGTACCAAGAAATATTTAGAAAAATTAAAAAAAATAGAGCAAAAGAATAAAAAACAAAAAAGTAAAAAAAAGAGAATATCTTTACCTCCCTTACCTCCCTTAGGCTTTGAAGGAATTATACGTATAGAAATTGAAAAACAAGGATTTAGAACACAAAAAACATTTATACGAGTCATCATCTATAGCGGATTCGTACCAAAATTCTTATTAAAAGGGAAATGTTTGGCAAAATTCAAGAAAAATGTAAAAAAACAAGAATTCTTTTCTATATACCCCAGATTAATTCGTATTCAACTCAAAAGAGCTGAACAATTATATAGCCAACCTAATCTTCTTGCAGAATTCATAACCTTACAATTAAAAAATAGAGTCCCCTTTAGAAAGACAATGCAACAAGCTATTGATTTAGCTAAAGAAACAGATACAAAAGGAATAAAACTTCAACTCGCAGGCCGTATCGACGGAAAAGAAATCGCACGTAAAGAAGGTAAAAGAAAGGGTAAACTTCCCCTACAAATAATTTGTGCCAAAATAGATTATTGTTCTCATACAATTCAAACTATCAATGGAGTTTTAGGCTTAAAAATTTGGATATTTAGAAAGTAGAGCAAAGTAGAAAAAAATGACTTTGTCTTTCTATATTTATAGCAACTAGAACTAGTTTTTGAAAACGCATAAGCCGACCGACCCAGTTTACGAATTTATTCGAAATATTAACGAATTCCTAAGATTCTTGGTGGAATAGGAATTGTAATTCTGTCTACTTTTCAGGGTATAATGACAGATCGAGAAGCTCGACTTCAAAGAATTGGAGGAGAGGTTTTGTGTTATATATGCCTCAAAAAAAATAGAAAAAAAGCTGTCAATAAAAAAAAAAAGAGCAATTTCTTTATGAAGGAATAATTGTGGAACCGATCAAAGATATCTTAAAAATAAAACCCTTGTGAGTTATCTAAATGAAAGAGAGCAATTTATTTCTAAAGGACTTGTTTTGAAACCCATCAAAGATATCATGTTCCACGTACGTCTACATCATAATAGTCAAATCGTTATGGGTTTTCGATCTTTCAATATGCGCCGTAATCGTATACGTGTGTTACTAGGGGATAGAGTCAAGAAGTTAATTTGATTCACAAAGAGGGAAAATTTTTTATCGATTTCCCCAAGATAGAAAAAAAAAGACAAATTCTTTGATTGATTCTATTAGATAGAGAAAAACGAGGAATTCAAATTAGTTAAGGTTAAATCAAAATTGAATTCACTCTTTTAGTATAATTGCTATGCTTAGTGTGTGATTCGTTAGTTTTTTTTCTTTCAAAGTTAGAATTGAAAAAATAAACTAATCCTTACTAAAAACTTATTTCATAATAAAAAAAACTAAAAACCAACCTATTGCTTCGTATTATCAAGATCCTAAGAAACAGTCACTATATGAATAAATATCATATATTTGTAGCAACTGAAATCTCGTCTTTTTTCTCTAATTCATAGAGAAAAAAGAGGATTATCCAGTGTTTAGTAAAAAAAAAGGATTTTTAGAAAAGGAGGGGGTGATAGAAAGAAAGAAGAAGATATCAATGCTATATGATCCCAATATGTATGGTCTATAAATCATGTGATAAAAGAAAAAGCAGTGTCACAAAGCATCAATAATCAAATATTCAATTCAAAAATACATAAAAAAGAGAAATTTTAATAAAAAAGAATAAAGAGTCCTGAGTTAAGAAAACTAAGGAAATTGACTCAACAACAAATTTTGTTGGAAGCTCCATTGCAGAGTTTAGACCTAACCATGAATAGAGAAGCTATGGGAACGACAGAACCTGTGACTATGTAGAATTCTATTCAAAAAAATTCTAAAAACTCATTAGGTGGGATGGCGGAACAAACTAAGAAAAAATTGAATTATTTATTCTGAAAGTCATGAATTGAACCTACGAATGAAAGCAAAAAATGAAAAAGAAAACAGTAAATATTCGCCCGCCGAATACCTAATAAAAGAATTTTGACATTATTCAATAAAAATCAGGAAAGAAAAGATTCTTTATAAAAGAAAGAAGCATCATATTCTCTATGCAAATTTAAATATGCACAAAAGAACACACACCTCTGCCTTAAATTATCCTATATAGAAATATATAGGATTCCTTTTTTTTTTGAAAAAATCCAATTTCATCCAATCAACATTTAAATTTGGATTCTCTGCAGTTTTTTTTTATTCGCGAGGAGCTGGATGAGAAGAAACTCTCACGTCCAGTTTTGCAATAGAGATGAGATTGAAAAAAAACCATCGACTATAACCCAAAAAAACCTAGATTTCGTAAACATCATAGAGGAAGAATGAAGGGAATATCTTGTCGAGGCAATTCAATTTCTTTTGGCAGATATGCTCTTCAAGCACTTGAACCTGCCTGGATTACAGCTAGACAAATAGAAGCAGGGCGAAGGGCAATAACAAGATATGTGCGTCGTGGTGCAAAAATATGGGTACGTATATTTCCCGATAAACCTGTTACAATGAGAAGTACGGAAACACGCATGGGTTCAGGTAAAGGAGATCCAAAATATTGGGTATGCGTTATTAAACCAGGTCGAATACTTTATGAAATGAGTGGAGTATCTGAAACTATAGCTAGAAGAGCTATCTCAATAGCTGCTCACAAAATGCCTATAAAAACTCAATTTCTTATTTCAAAATAGAAATTTAAAAGAAAACAAAAAAGGAAAGGTTTTAAAGATTAAAAATAAAATATAGGTTTATTTTTTTCTAGACAGAAAATATTTCTTCTTTTATTTATTTGTACTAAAATCTAGAATTTGAAATAAAAAAGATATGATTCAACCTCAAACTATGTTGAATGTAGCAGATAACAGCGGCGCTCGTAAATTGATGTGTATTCGAATCATAGGAGCTAGTAATCAACGATATGCTCAAATTGGTAATGTTATTGTTGCTGTAATCAAAGAAGCAGTTCCCAATATGTCTCTAGAAAAATCAGAAGTAATTCGAGCTGTAATTGTACGTACACGTAAGGAACTAAAACGTGAAGATGGTATGATAATAAAATATGATGACAATGCAGCAGTTATCATTGATCAAAAAGGAAATCCAAAAGCATCTAGGATTTTTGGTGCAATCACTGAAGAATTGAGAGAATTTCGTTTTACGAAAATCCTTTCATTAGCTCCTGATGTTTTATAAACACTATATAATGATGATAATGAGACTTTTATATAAGATATCTTAAATAGATAAAATTAGAAGATTTTTCCTCAGGTATATATTTTATTTTCGAAAAAAAAGAAAAAAAAAGGAAACATGTTGATTACATAAAAATAAGTAAGAATTCATAATTCTAATTCGTCATGAGTAAGGACACTATTTCCGATCTTATAACTTTGATAAGAAATGCTGACATGGCTAAAAAAGAAACTGTTCAAATACCATCTACAAACATTACTGAAAGCATTGTTAAAATACTTTTAAGAGAAGGTTTTATTGAAAATGTTCGGAAACATAAAAAAAATAACAAAAATTTCTTGATTTTAACTCTACGATATAGAAAGACTCGAAAAGGAGTATATGGATATAGAACTAGAACTATTTTTTTAAAACGCATAAGTCGACCCAGTTTACGAATTTATTCGAAATATCAACGAATTCCTAAGATTCTAGGTGGAATAGGAGTTGTAATTCTGTCTACTTCTCAGGGTATAATGACAGATCGAGAAGCTCGACTTCAAAGAATTGGAGGAGAGATTTTGTGTTATATATGGTAATCTTCAAAAAAATAGAAAAAAAGTTGTCAATAAAAAAAATAACAATTTTTATGTAATTTTGCATTTAAGTCTTTATATAATAATGGAAAAAATAAAGGTATAAAAAAAAAATACCGATGCTCTAAAAAAGATAAGAATAAAAAAGAGCAATTTATTTATCAGGAAACCGTTGTGGAACCGATCAAAGATATCATAGGTTTGCATCATAAAAATAAAATAGTTCTAAGTTATCTAAAAGAAAAAACAATTTATTTCTAACAGAACAATTTTCAAAACGATAAAAGATATCATGTTCCACGTACGTTTGCACCATCATAGTCAAACTGTTCTGGGTTATCTATCTGATAATATGCGCCGTAATCGTATACGTGTGTTACTAGGGGATAGAGTCAAGATACAAATAAGCGAATTCGATTCAAAAAAAGGAAGAATTTTTTATCGATTTCCTCCTCTATCAAAGCAGGCTAGGATAGAACAAACTAAGAATGATCATCAAGCGATGGAGAATAGCGCCTCTCCTGAATCATTCTTAAACTTAAAAAAAGAAAGCACAAATCCAATAAGCAACGATTCCCCTGAATCAACAGATCAAAGGAATAGCAAAGATACAAAGTTTAACCAAGATGAGACAGATTAGGTTCTTAATTCTATTTTTGGGACCTAATAAAATAAGGAGTTTTTCATCCCAATAAAATAATCTAAAAAATATATTAGATATAGATGAGTTTTATTTTTTCCCAATGAATTCAAAAAAAAATAAGAAATATGAAAATTGGAGCATCAGTTCGTAAAATTTGTCAAAGATGTCGATTAGTTCGTAGGCGTAAACAACTTACAGTGATTTGTCCCAATCTAAAACATAAAAAAAGGCAAGGTTAATATTTCTCATTAAAAAAAATCGTTCTTTATAAATTCTTGATCACTTTGTTCAATGATTTTTTTTTATACAGGAAGAAAAGGAAAAAGTTTTTTTTGCTGGGAATGGTACTATCTCTAATAATATTTTGCATATTTGTTTAATAAAGAACATTCAATTAAAATAAAGAAGATAGAATAAAGAAGAACATTCAAGAATTAAAAAAAAGGAAAGAGAGGGATTCGAACCCTCGGTAAACAAAAGCCTACATAGCAGTTCCAATGCTACGCCTTCAACCACTCGGCCATCTCTCCTATATTATAATTATAATTTTTATATTATATTAAAATATTCTTAATTCCATGTATAAAAAAAAAGAAAAAGGAATGAAGACAAGAAATCATGGATTTTCACCTCAAAAATATATTCTTTTTTTTTATAAATATTATAAAGTAAAATAATGAGTATGAAATGAGTATAAAATTTGAATCAGAGTCAATCAAATAAGTATTTCAAAAAATTTACATAGCAATTGAAAAAAATCCTTGGTGATCTGAGTTCTTTTTCTTAATTGATAGGAGAATAGGATATCATTCAATTTTTTTTATCCTATACAAGAACTTTTTGTTTTTGTATAGGATACATCAAAATTTTTTGGTATCCTAAATATAGGATACTCAAGTTGGTGAATTGAAAAAAAAATGAACTTTTTTTTTCAGTCAAAATTTGATCAGAGGAAATTTATGAATGTTATATCATCTTCCATTAGAGCATATAATGTGTTATTTGAGATATCTGCTGTAGAAGTAGGCCAACATCTCTATTGGCAAATAGGAGGTTTACAAATCCATGCCCAAGTACTTATCACTTCTTGGATCGTAATTGGAATTTTGTTAGTGTCAGTCATCATAGCTGTTCGGAATCCACAAACCATTCCAACTGATGGTCAGAATTTTTTTGAATATATTCTCGAATTTATTCGAGATTTAAGCAAAACTCAAATTGGAGACGAATATGGTCCTTGGGTTCCCTTTATAGGAACAATGTTCCTATTTATTTTTGTTTCTAATTGGTCAGGTGCTCTTTTCCCTTGGAAAATTATCGAGTTACCTCATGGAGAGTTAGCGGCCCCCACGAATGATATAAATACTACGGTTGCTTTAGCTTTACTCACGTCAGTGGCATATTTTTATGCGGGTCTTAGCAAAAAAGGATTGAGTTATTTCGAGAAATATATTAAGCCAACTCCAATCCTTTTACCAATTAATATTCTAGAAGATTTCACAAAACCGTTATCTCTGAGTTTTCGACTTTTTGGAAATATATTAGCTGATGAATTGGTAGTTGTTGTTCTTGTTTCTTTAGTCCCTTTAATAATTCCTATACCTGTCATGTTGCTTGGATTATTTACAAGTGGTATTCAAGCTCTTATTTTTGCAACCTTAGCAGCAGCTTATATAGGAGAATCCATGGAGGGTCATCATTGACTAGTTTTCGTCGAAATAGTCTTTTTTTTAGCTTAGCTTATCCTAATTCCTTTTTGATTCAAGAAAATATTGTTTGCTTGGTTTGATAATTTAACTATACTATAGGATATACTATAATATAGTATATAGAAAAATATAGGAAGATCAAGTATGACTTAAACATAGGAGAGAGGAGATGGACGATATTATTTAATTCTAATTTATAATAGAAAGGTTACGCTAAAAGTATTCTATTGAGTTTTGAAAAGTTCAGTCATTTTTTATTTGTTTTGAAGAATTTTTATGGAATTTCAATAAGTTCATATTTAATATGGATTGTTTATGTAACAACTGCTTTTTTATGCAATATGAGATGTTCACTAGCTAAATAACACTATATATTATATATAATAATATATATGTATATAATTATATATATATATATATATATATAATTTATATAATAAATTATTTCTAAAAAAATAGATTAGAAAATAAGTGGTCTATTTTGTCTATGTTTTTTTATTTAATAAAAAAACAGATGAACTAATTATAAATGTTATTTATTTCAATTCGTAGTTTTGAGTTATTTTGACTAATAGATTTACCTATTCTAAAATAGGTAATAATTCTTTGGTTTTATGTATCATTAACCTTTTTCTTTTTTTAGTGCAAGGAACTTACTATGAATCCACTGATTTCTGCTGCTTCCGTTATTGCTGCTGGATTGGCTGTGGGACTTGCTTCTATTGGACCTGGGATTGGTCAAGGCACTGCTGCAGGTCAAGCTTTAGAAGGTATTGCGAGACAACCAGAAGCAGAGGGTAAAATACGAGGGACTTTATTGCTTAGTCTAGCTTTTATGGAAGCTTTAACAATTTATGGACTAGTTGTAGCATTAGCGCTTTTATTTGCAAATCCTTTTGTTTAATCCTAGTAATAGCAAAAAAAAGTCACTTAGATTATCTATTTTTTGGTATTTCGAAAACTTGAAATTGTGCTTTTTTTTTCTTTGAATTATATCAATAATTTTTTGAATTCAATTTAGATATAGAAAGATATATATATAATATAATTCATATAAAATTATTTGGATTTTTTAAACCTTTTTCCCATAAAGGACTGATTTAAGAATGAGAAATTCCCAGATCGACTCGCCTGTCCTTAGCTTAGTTTAGTATAAAAAAACTTTTTTCCTATTTCTTTATTTAGGAAAGATCTCAAGGGATGAGAGATACTTCATTATTCAAATGAATTAATCTTTAAAGAGATTAAGATATTTCCTAAAAAAAGAGAAATCGATCAAAAAAGGATGAGTGAAGTGATAGAAAAAGAACCTTCTTGTTTGTTAATCCTATCTATAAGAGGAGAACATATGAAAAATGTAACCGATTCTTTCATTTTCTTGGGTCACTGGCCATTCGCCGGGAGTTTCGGCTTTAATACCGATATTTTAGCAACAAATCTAATAAATCTAATTGTAGTGATTGGTGTATTGGTTTTTTTTGGAAAGGGAGTGTGTGCGAGTTGTTTATTTCGAGAAAAAGTTGGATTTATCCGGCTTCACTTCCTTTTATTTTTTTTTCTTTAAGGAAAGCGGTGTATGATCTCGACGAATTACTTTTGAATAAAATAAGAAATTATATGTAAGAACTATAGCATTTCGTTATTTTTTGGTGAAAAAACTTTGATTCTCTATCAAAACCAATCAAAATAAATTGAGATCTTTAACATGGTTAAAGCTAAACTGCTTGAAGTAAAGGCAAAATGGTACTCTTTCTACGACTACGTTAGCCACAACTACGTTAGTATCCAAATGGTTGAAAAATATATACTTGAGAATTTTTTTGATATAGAACACTCATATCGATAAAAATATTTGAACCATTTACTTGAAAAAAAGAGGTCAATACCTTCTTTTTTATCCAATGCCGAATTGACGACCTACTGTATCAAAAAAAGAGAAATTTTTTGGATTAAAAAAAAGAGAAATTTGAATTTTCAATTTGCTTTTTTATTTATTTAATGAAATCTTTTTGAATTTAATTCAAAAAAATAAAGAAAAAACAAGTACGAATAAAGAAACAACTTTGCTGACAATAATTTATAGATTTTTGTCTGGTCAGAAGAGTCCTTTTCACTTATATATTATATATATATTAAGGTCTTTTATAAGTTTTAATATAGTTGAATATAACCAGAAAAAAGAAGGTAGGCTCATTAGATTCAAAAAAGAATATGGGTGGGAATATTCATAATCAATTATAATTGAGCGTGAGAGCCAAATGAATCGAAAGATTCATGTTTGGTTTGGGAAGAGATCATGAAAGTTTTAAATTTCATGCTAAAATAATCTACTTTCATTAAATGATTTATTAGATAATCGAAAACAGAGGATTTTAAACACTCTTCGTAATTCAGAAGAATTACGTAAAGCAGCCATTGAGCAGCTCGAAAAAGCTCGAATGCGTTTCCGGAAAGTAGAACTGGAAGCGAATGAGTATCGGATGAATGAATATTCTGATCTGGAACGAGAAAAACAAAATCTTATTAAAATTGGTTATGAGAAGTTGAAACGATTTGAAAAAAATAAGAAAGAAAGCCTATGTTTTGAACAAGAAAGAGCAATAAACCAAGTCCGACAACGAATTTTGCAACAAGTCTTACAAAGAGCACTCGGAACTATAAAAAGTTCTTTAAATAGTGAGTTACATTCTCGTACGATCCGTGCTAATATTGCCATTCTCGGTGCCA